GTTATTAATGGAATTCCTTGTCGGCTCTCTGTAAAATACTCATTTGGGCGGGGGCTTCCAAATACATCGTAAGCTAAACCCGTGCTGACAAATAACCAACCCGCAATGAATAGGGAGGGTATAGTAATGCTATGAATAACCCAGTAGCGAATACTGGTAATAATATCAGCAAAAGAACGTTCTCCTGTGCTTCCAGACATGTCGAGCTCCACATATTCTTGTACAGTCAAAGGGGGATCGATTCCATAAAAGATGAGATCAGTAAGTAAAGTAGAAATTTACTGAAATGCAATCTTTGTTAGATCGTCAATATTGTACCAAGGGTGTCTTTCGAGTATACCGAATCAGTATAGCTATCCTTCTTCTGACACAGCAACGAAATTTCACAATCAGTGGTGAGATCAAGTACTAGATAATTTCTTTCTTCTTTTCTTGTTGGTTGTCTCGATGTATTCAATAGAAAATTCCTCAAAGTTTGAGAGTATAAGAAATTTTTATAGTATAAGATGAGGGTTCTCCACATTATTAGCTTCGGACTAGAAACTGAGGATCAAGTAAAATGTGAATCCGACGGATTGGTTTCTAATAATTCATGAAGGAGATTATCATATTTCTACAATTCAATTAGATGCGAAATTTAGAAATATACTTTTTGTGGTTGTCGAAGATGTTTTTTGTTGGAACCTCCTCTTTTTTCATTTTAAAGAATTGAATTGGTTAGTTGTCCAGTAACAAGTAACAATAATAGCAGTAATAGATAATATTTGATGATAGAAAAAGAACAACTAATCCAATTTTTCATAAAAATTGTTCTTGTATTAGACACAAAAAAAGGCTCTTTCTTGGCTTAATTACAAGGATAAAGCTTTCTATTTAAATATGGAAAGACAAAAAAACTGTGGAACCCTAGTTTTGAGTGATCTGATACCTTTTTTCTTCTCGTTGTAGATATTAGGAGAATGGAACCCACTACTCAATCTAATGAGTTAAAATGAAAGTCAAAAAGTAAAGTAAAGGGCATTATAAGGTCACTCTTCTTTTGTTCTAAAATCGAAAATTAAAATAGAACAAATTATATACAATAAAAATTAATAAATAAAGGGGATCAAAATAGATATTTTTCCTATTTTCTTCCATATTCATTCAAAGTTGAATGAAGTTACACAACAAAGTTCTTATTATTTTTTTTTTTTTAATATTAATTATTATTCATTTTATTCTTATTATTTTAATATTTCAATATTATAAAATTTAAAATATTAAATAAATAATTAAAAAATATAAATAATTAAAATGAAAATATTTTAATTAGATTAGTTTACTCAACTCACAAGTTGCTCAATAAATCTGTTGATTTGGAATCGCAGGATAGGTAGATGTCACAGATGATGAATTGATTTCTTACCTATGTCACTATATTTTTGTTCGTCTGTAATGATTGATTGATGAATCAAAAATTTTCAATTGTATCTTTCAAGTGGTATTTTTGCTTATCTTCCTATCTTTCTCTCAAAAATGGAAACTTAGGGAAGTGCTTTATAAACATATGTATAAAAAGAACATATTTCATTTAGCTTCTTTATGCCCACTATAACTAGTTATTTCGGTTTTCTACTAGCGGCTTTAACTATAACCTCAGCTCTATTTATCGGTCTGAGTAAGATACGACTTATTTGATTTGAAATTATGAAATAAATTGGAAATTATGGGATATTCTATATATTCTATAGTTCCTTACCGTGTCAATTTCCAATTCTTGGTCATTGAGATTCATGGTCAATACAGATGAATATTTAAGGATAGATATTACCTCCCCCTTTCCCCTTTCAAACAAATAAAAATGATTGAAGTTTTTCTATTTGGAATCGTGTTAGGTCTAATTCCTATTACTTTGGCTGGATTATTCGTAACTGCATATTTACAATACCGACGTGGTGATCAGTTGGACCTTTGATTAATTAACATCTCTTTTGTTTATTGACCTCCTATTTCTTTTTTTTAATCCTAATCCACAGGAGGTCAAATTCAGACTTTAGACTGTTGTTCAATTATTTCAGTGTCATTCTCGATCTAACAAGAATGGAATCACGCTCTGTAGGATTTGAACCTACGACATCGGGTTTTGGAGACCCGCGTTCTACCGAACTGAACTAAGAGCGCTTTATTTTCATAAAAAATTTTCTGTGACCCCAAATACATCTTGCATGCATATACTAGGATAATATATATATAGTGATATTGAGTATGTATGTCCAATTTGAATCGGTCTCAATTGATCCCTTGTTACTGCTCATCAGATAAGTAATAGTTAGGGATAGGGATGACAGGATTTGAACCCGTGACATTTTGTACCCAAAACAAACGCGCTACCAAGCTGCGCTACATCCCTTTCAATTGGTTTCCAGTGTCATTGGAAAGAATCTTTGTCTTGTTTTCCACATTTTTCTTTTCGCCGTTGATATATATATATCAATTATCCTGCCATTTTTTTCTTTCTTTTTAGTTTCATATCATATAATATAGAATATGAAAAATAAAAATATTCTATAGAATAAAATAATAATAAAAAGAATAAAATATAAAAATAAAAAACAAAATAGATAAATAGAATATAAATAGAAATAATATTTATAAAGAATATTAAATATATAAAGAATATTAAATAAAGAATATTAAATAAATTAAATTAAATAAATAATATTAAATTAAATAAATAATATAATATGAAAATCAAATAGAAAATAGAATAATTAATAATATTCTATTAATAATAGAATTAAATTAATAATATAATTAAATAATAAAAAAAAAAAAGAATACTATTCTATTATAGAATTTGAATTCTATATTCTATATAATAATAGTAATAGAATTCAAAATAATCAAATAATTATAATAATAATAATATAAAAATTAGAATAATAAAAGACTTATTATTTATGTTATGAAATAAAAATAAATAGGAAATTCCCCTAAAACGGAAAAAGATTTTTAGGGAATGCTCGGGCAGAAATAGACCTCTTTTTTTTTTGTTAAAAAAAATATCTAATGAATCGTTGTACATTTCAATTTGAATTAGGAATTCTGCCGACAAATACAAGTGGTTATTAACTAAATAACCATCTGATCATATTCATATTCCTATATGGAATTATGTATTACAAATTACAATAAAGAATAAAAAGAAGGAGGATTTTAAATGCGAGATCTAAAAACATATCTCTCCGTGGCACCAGTGGTAAGTACTCTATGGTTCGGGGCTTTAGCGGGTCTCTTGATAGAGATCAATCGTTTATTCCCGGATGCATTGATATTCCCCTTTTTTTCATTCTAGTTATTGGCACGGGAAGGGGTGAAGAAGATTAGAGATACAATCAAATATCTGTGATTAATCCCCTCTTCTTTTTTCTTTTTTTTTTTAGAAAATAAGTTAGAAAAGAGAAAGAATAAAGGTGGATTCGGCCTCAGTGAAACTCGGAATCTGGCCCAGGCTTCAATTAAATTGAATTAATAATTCAATTCAATTTCTATTAATAATAGAGTGAGACCAGAAATGGAAATGTAATGGCTAGGGCGGGGGCAACAATATCATACAAGATACTTAAATGAAAACTGAAAAACTGTACTGCGATTCGAAATATAGTTCGAAATCATTGTATTACTTAATTATTACTATACTATATTAATTTAAACGAAATCTTTCATAATTTGATTTCACTTCTACTTTTTTTTTCGTTCCTTTCTTCTTCTTCGCTTCGAATCCGAAAATAGAAGAGTTAAGTGAATCAAAAACCCGAAGGAGGTTCATGGCCAAGGGTAAAGGTATCCGAGTAACGGTTATTTTGGAATGTACCAGTTGTGTTCAAAACATTGTTAATAAGGAATCAACGGGTATTTCCAGATATATTACTCAAAAGAATCGACACAATACGCCTAGTCGATTGGAATTGAGAAAATTCTGTCCCTGTTGTTGCAAACATATGATTCACGCAGAGATAAAGAAATAGATAAAATTGATCGCTTGTGTGTCACCCTTCCAAGGAACATGAAAAATGATATATTTTTCATATATATTCTATAAATTATATATATATATATATATAACATTATATAACATATATTTAATTCTATAACAACATATATTAAAAAAAAATAAATAAAGAAAAAGAAAGTAAGAATATAAATAAAACAAATCCTTTTTTGTAAGAAATAGGATTTTCGGGATAGGAATAAACAAACCATGGATAAATCTAAGCGACTCTTTCTTAAATCCAAGCGATCTTTTCGTAGGCGTTTGCCCCCGATCCAATCGGGGGATCGAATTGATTATAAAAACATGAGTTTAATTAGTCGATTTATTAGTGAACAAGGAAAAATATTATCTAGACGGGTGAATAGATTGACCTTAAAACAACAACGATTAATTACGATTGCTATAAAACAAGCTCGTATTTTATCTTCGTTACCTTTTCTTAATAATGAAAAACAATTTGAAAAAAGCGAGTCGACCGCTAGAACTACTACTACTGGTTTTAAAACAAAAAAAAAATAGAGTTACTCTTCAATTGAATTCCAATTTGAATCTAAACTCAAATCCAATTTTGAATCTAAACTCAAATCAAATGTGAATTGATGTTTTGTTCGAAAACTACGACAATCTAATTTGGGTTGTTATGTTGTAAGAAAAAAGATAATCGGTGAAGAAGAATAAATCTTTTTTTATTGAGCGTGGTTGTTCATTTTGACTTATCATATGGATTATATTTTATCATACAAATCTCTACTCTACTACCTTCCCGGAGTTCAGTCTCCGGGGAATTTTTATTTTATGATCTCATTGGCAATCATAAAAAGACAATTCCTATTTAATATAGCTATTTGTGCAAGTATTTTACGATTAAGAAGCAATTGCCTCTTGTACAGATTAGACATTAATTTACTATAACTATAGTATAGTTTTTTTGGATTCTCACCAATTATTGCATTTATTCGACTGATCCACAAACGGCGAAAATCTCTTTTTTTCCTATCTCTATCCCGATGAGCCGAAACCAAAGCTTTTATTTTCTGTTGAGTAATAGTTCGAGTAAGTCTTGAATGAGCCCCGCGAAAGCTTGATGTAAATAAACGAATTTTTGTCCTCCGTTTCCGAGCTATATATCCTCGTTTAATTCTGGTCATTGAATAAATGAAACTTTGATGAATAACTATTTGATTTCTTTTCTTTCAGTTATTCTTTTCCCTTTCCTAGTCTATTACTAACAAAAACGGATTCGTCCAATGTATAAAATAAAAATTCCAATGGCTTTTGCTACTATAACCTTCCCAACCACGATTTTTTTCTTTTTTTTTTTTTCTAAGCATTTAACCTCGAAATAAGAAATTGTATTGATACTAGGTATCAAAAAAACATAGTAAATTAAATAGAAATGGATAAAGAAAAAGTGGGTTCCATCGTTTCTATGATTACTTTTTAAACGGCGAGGTCCTCTCTATACACCGGAGCCCCTTCTTTCATTTAGTCAATGCTATTGTTAACTTGTACAGTTCACACTCTTTGGCTCTACCCATGAAATATCTAGTAATAGGTCTTTCACAACGAAATCTAGCTATATAGTAACGGTATTTAAGTATGAAGATTAGCTGGGTAGCTGACCCTCTTAGTCCGTTCTTGCAAGAATAAGGGCATAATTTATCCCCTTTTTAATTGAAATAGGATTTCCCCCGCTTAATGGGTAACCATTTTCTACCAATGGGGAAGTCTTTCTCATCTTAAATTGCAAATTGAGGTGATTGGGTTTGCACCAATCGAAACCATAAATTTGATACACAATAGAAGGATATCTATATTATTAATAGATTTTTTTTAAGTTAAGATAGTGAATGGAGTTCTTCCATTCCGATCACTGATACTGTAATAATTTGTTTCCTTTCTTTTGTCTTAGTCTATGATCTGAACGAGTCGCACATACACCCTAGTACATGTTCCTCGGCGCTGAGGGCATCCCCGAAGAGCGGGGGATTTCGTGACATTTCGGATTGGCTGTCTTGTGTTTCTAATAAGTTGTTTAATAGTTGGCATGTTGAATCGTATACATAATGAGCTGGTTTAGATCAATCCTAACCCGATGATTATAAATTACTTCTATTCTATTAATAGATTAATTAATAGAAATATTCTATTAAATCCGGTAAGAAGATTAAGAAAATCGAAAATCGTGTATTTGTGCGGAATCCTTGCTGCTAATTTTTTATTCAACCGCTACAAGATCAACAATTCCGTGGGCTTGGGCTTCTGCTGCTGACATAAAAACATCCCTTTCCATGTCTTCGGATACAAGCCATAAAGGTTTGCCCGTTCTTTGTACATAAACCTTTGTGAGAGTTTCGCGCAGTTTCAGTAGTTCTTCCGCTTCCAGGATAAATTCTCCCGTTTGTGCCTCATAAAAAGAACTAGCGGGTTGATGGATCATTACCCTGATGATATAACATAATAAGGGTTTCCTCTATATCGCACGATAAGGCGAGAGAGATAAAGAATAATAATAAAAAAAAAAAAAAAACAAAGATAGAATTGAACAACCGTACAGGCATCTTTTGCGTATTGCATACGGCTCTACTATGGAATTCATTTTTACCTTCCATCGAAGAAATAGAAAATATACAAGGTCTATCAGACCCAGATCAGTAAATGATCCAATAACCATCCTTCCTTTTTTTGGAGTAGTTAAAAAATATTATGATGGTTCCGTTGCTTTATCGTCTGTTATTCAGCAATCCCAAAGTTTCTTTTTTTTTTTTCAAATTTCAAATAGTTAAAAAAAATATATATATATATATATTGTTTTTTTTTTTTGTTTCATATTCTTTCATAACATAAATATTGTTAAAAGCTTTCCGGTGTGAAAACTGAAAACAAAAAAGTTTGTGACACTGAAACAGGCTCCTGATAGATCAGATCAAATCGGAAATACCCCTTTTTTCATACTACTCTTTCGATACATAATCGAATGGTTTTGAAAAAAAAAATTCGCATATCGAACTCGAAGTGCCATGCTATTATTACTTAATATTCATATGGCGAAGGCATAGTCTTCTTTTTTTTTCTCAAATAAAAGACTCATTGGCGCCAAGCGTGAGGGAATGCTAGACGTTTGGTAATTTCTCCCCCTGCCAGAATAAAAGATCCCATTGAAGCGGCTAATCCCATGCATACTGTCTGTACATCTGGTTGCACAAATTGCATAGTATCATAAATTGCTATTCCGGGTATTACCCATCCGCCTGGAGAATTTATAAACAAATACAAATCTTTGTTATCGTCCTCTATACTGAGATATACCATAAGGCCAATAAGTTGATTCGATATCTCACTATCAACCTCTTGGCCTAAAAAAAGTAGTCTTTCTCGATAAAGTCGGTTGATTAGGATAAAATTTTATCCCTTAAGAGCCGTACATGCACCTTTTGATGCATACGGTTCACCAAAAATCGCGAAAA